ACAATCCGGGTCCTAGTGAAAATACCAGTAAAAGTGAAGATTCGCATCGAAAAGATACACCGAAAAATATTCAGAATTGGGGGGGTCGTGATGATTCTCCTTATAGTAATGCTGATTTTTTATTAGGCGATTTATTAGGCGAAAAGGATATTCGGAATTTCATCCCCGATGACACCTTTTTAGTTAAGGATAGTAACGGAGACAATTATTCAATATATTTTGATATTGAAAATCAAATTTTTAAGATTGACAACAATCATTCTTTTCTGAATGAACTTTCTAGTTCTTTTTATAGTTATCAGAATTCTAGTTACATGTCTGATACTCAATATAATTGGAATAATCATATTTCTAATTGCATCGGGAGTTATCTTCAGTCTCAAATCTGTATCCATACTTCGACAGTAAGTGAGAGTTACATTTATAGGGCCATTTGTGGTGAAAGTAGAAATAATAGTGAAAAAGAGAGTTTGGGTATACAAATCTGCACGAAGGATAGTGATTTAACTAGAGGAGAAAGTTCTAATGATCTCGACGTAACTCAAAAATATAGGCATTTGTGGGTTCAATGCGAAAGTTGTTGTGGATTAAATTATAAGAAATTTTTGAAATCAAAAATGAATATTTGTGAACAATGTGGATATCATTTGAAAATGAGTAGTTCAGATAGAATTGAGCTTTCGATCGATCCCGGTACCTGGGATCCTATGGATGAAGACATGGTCTCTCTGGATCCCATTGAATTTCATTCGGAGGAGGAACCTTATAAGGATCGTATTGATTCTTATCAAAGAAATACAGGATTAACTGAGGCTATTCAAACAGGCATAGGCTACATAAATGACATTCCCGTAGCGGTTGGGGTTATGGATTTTCAATTTATGGGGGGTAGTATGGGATCCGTAGTTGGGGAAAAAATTACCCGTTTGATTGAGTATGCTACCAATCAATTTCTGCCTCTTGTTATAGTGTGTGCTTCCGGGGGGGCGCGCATGCAAGAGGGAAGTTTGAGCTTGATGCAAATGGCTAAAATATCGTCTGCTTTATATGATTATCAATCAAATAAAAAGTTGTTTTATGTATCAATCCTTACATCTCCTACTACTGGTGGAGTGACGGCTAGTTTTGGTATGTTGGGTGATATCATTATTGCTGAACCCGACGCCTACATTGCATTTGCGGGTAAAAGGGTAATTGAACAAACATTGAATAAAACAGTACCCGAGGGTTCGCAATCGGCTGAATATTTATTCGAGAAGGGCTTATTTGACCTAATCGTATCACGTAATCTTTTAAAAAGCGTTTTGAGTGAGTTATTTAAGTTCCACGCTTTCTTTCCTTTGAATCAAAATGGAATAGAGACGAAATAAAATAGAGCACTAAGCTCTATTATTTGTAGCAAATGGGTAGTTAGTTTATCAGAATCAAAAAAAGGAGAATTGTCTTTCGTCGCATAAGATCAAATTGTATATTGTATAAAGAAGCAAAAGTTGTGTATAACTCCCCCTTATCTCTATTTCTGATTAAAATCTCTATAAAAAGATGGAATTCCCCCTTTCATAAAATTAGACAAACAAGGCGTAATTCTTCTTCGCCTCTTACGTATATAATTCAACTCTTTGGTTCGTATTCTAATGAAGTATTCGATAATCTGTAAGAAATTCTTTATTTTTTTTAGTAAATTTAAATTCGAAGACAAGACGAAAAGACAAATACTTAGTTCTACATTTCTTGTTCTTGTTCTAGGCACTCACTTAAATATTTAGATACTTCGATTTATAGTTATGTTGTCTTAATAATTGAAATTGAGTATTAAATGAGTTATTACAGTCATAATAATGAGCTTCATTTGAATTTATTATTTTCATTCTTTTCTAATTTTATAAATTATAATTATTATAAGATATATTGAATTTATAAACAATAACATAACAGGTACAAACAATAAATTGAGGTACCCATTCTATGACAACTTTCAGTTTTCCCTCTATTTTTGTGCCTTTAGTAGGCCTAGTATTTCCGGCAATTGCAATGGCTTCTTTATCTTTTCATGTTCAAAAAAACAAGATTCTTTAGATTCGAGGTGACCCTATATCTAATCTATACCATATATATACCCTCAAATTGTTTCAAAACTTAGATTTGTATCATAAAACAGATATTCATTTATTGAATATATATAAATTCTATCCGTGATCCGAATCACTGGATGGCTCAAATTGGGAATGGAAGATTTGTGTATTTAGGTGTATAGTGGGATTTCCTGAGGTATGCTAGTTTTTTAGATCTAACCAATTTGATAACTTATTCCTAAGGTTCATACCAAACCAGTGCTAGTTGATGAGAGTTATTTCGTAAATAAAAATAAAAAAGTAAAGTCAAATTCATTTGAGGGTAGTCTCTCAATTCCAATAAAATACAATCGGATCGAGTATGAGTTGGCGATCAGAACATATATGGATAGAACTTATCGCGGGGTCTAGAAAAATAAGTAATTTCTGCTGGGCCTTTATCCTTTTTTTAGGTTCATTCGGATTCTTATTGGTTGGAACGTCCAGTTACCTTGGACAAAATTTGATATCCTTTTTTCCTTCTCATCCAATCATTTTTTTTTCGCAAGGGATCGTGATGTCTTTCTACGGACTCGCAGGTCTCTTTATTAGTTCCTATTTGTGGTGCACAATTTTTTGGAATGTAGGTAGTGGTTATGATCGATTCGATAGAAAGGAAGGCGTAATGTGTATTTTTCGTTGGGGATTCCCTGGAAAAAATCGTCGCATATTACGTCGATTCTTTATAAAAGATATTCAATCCATTAGAATAGAAGTTAAAGAGAGTATTTATGTTCGTCGTGTTCTTTATATAGACATCCGAGGATGGGGGGCCATTCCCTTAACGCGCATTGATGATAATTTGACTCCAAGAGAAATTGAACAAAAAGCTACTGAATTGGCCTATTTCTTGCGTGTACCAATTGAAGTATTTTGATAACTGGTAGATTCCCGCTTTATCAGGAGATAAAAACACAGGAATCCCCTCCTTTTCTGATTCAGATATTGTTTCCCAATATTTTTTTAGTATTTCTTTATTCGAAGTGGATTCTTAGTCAATTTCTCTATTCTTTCTAGATTCAAAGACTAACCAAAAAATCCTAAACTAAATACTAAATAAAAGAGATTCATAAGTTCCATACCTTGTATAGAATATAGAACTTATAGGCGAAAGAAACATTTAATCGCATAAAGTGGACGAGTGGAGTTGGTTGATTAACAATTCACAGAGGAAAAAATGGCAAAAAGGAAAGTATTCCCACCTCTAGTATATCTTGCATCTATAGTATTTTTACCCTGGTGGCTTTCTCTCTCATTAAAAAAAAGTCTGGAATATTGGGTTACTAATTTGTGGCATACCGGTCAATCCGAAATTTGTTTGAATGAGATTCAAGAAAAGAGTATTCTAGAAAAATTCATAGAATTGGAGGAACTGTTCGTCTTCGACGAATTGATCGACGAATACTCAGAAATACGTCTACACAAGCTTCGTATAGGAATCCAACAAGAAACGATCCAACTAATTAGGATACACAATGAGGATCGTATTCAGACGATTTTGAACTTCTCGACAAATATAATATGTTTTGTTATTCTAAGTGGGTATTCTATCATTGGTAATGAAGAACTTGGTATTCTTAACTCGTGGTCCCAGAAATTCCTATATAACTTAAGCGATACAGTCAAAGCTTTTTCTATTCTATTATTAACTGACTTATGTATCGGATTTCATTCACCCCATGGTTGGGAATTACTGATTGGCTCTGTCTACAAAGATTTTGGATTTGTTCATAATGATCAAATTCTATCTGGTCTTGTTTCCACTCTTCCAGTCATTCTCGATACAACTTTTAAATATTTGATTTTTCGTTATTTAAATCGAGTATCTCCGTCACTTGTAATTATTTATCATTCAATGAATGGCTGATAAAAAAAAATCCACTGATATTAATCTAATAAAATTAGAGCCCTTGTTATTTTGTAGTTGTACATAAACAAAGTATTGAAAATCGTACTTAACGTTTTCTATGTTTAACCATCTTCGGGATTCATCCGATAATTTATATTATTCCCCAGTAAAATTAGTTAAGTAACTAACAGAATCGTGGATAGGGAACTATACTAGCGACTTACCCCCTTTATTGTAATTGTAGAAACTTTTGGATCAACTATTAGACCATGGAAAATAGAAACACCTTTTCTTGGATAAAGGAACAGATTACTCGTTCTATTTCCATATCGCTTCTAATATATATCATAACCCGTCCGGACATTTCAGAAGCATATCCCGTTTTTGCACAGCAAGGTTATGAAAATCCACGAGAAGCGACGGGGCGTATTGTATGCGCCAATTGCCATTTAGCTAATAAGCCCGTGGATATTGAGGTTCCGCAGGCGGTACTTCCGGATACTGTATTTGAAGCAGTTGTTCGAATTCCTTATGATATACAACTGAAACAGGTTCTTGCTAATGGTAAAAAAGGGGGTTTGAATGTGGGGGCTGTTCTTATTTTACCAGAGGGTTTTGAATTAGCCCCTGCCGATCGTATTTCTCCTGAGATGAAAGAAAAGATAGGTAATTTTTCTTTTCAGAGCTATCGCCCTAATAAAAAAAATATTCTTGTGATAGGACCCGTCCCCGGTCAGAAATATACCGAAATAGTCTTTCCTATTCTTGCCCCTGACCCGACTAATAAAAAAGATGTTCACTTCTTAAAATATCCTATCTACATAGGTGGGAACAGGGGAAGGGGTCAGATTTATCCCGACGGGAGCAGGAGTAACAATACAGTTTATAATGCTACAACAGCAGGCATAGTAAGCAAAATAATCCGAAAAGAAAAAGGGGGATATGAAATAAACATAACAAATGCGGACGGGCGACAAGTGGTTAATATTATCCCCCCAGGACCAGAACTTCTTGTTTCAGAGGGTGAATCGGTCAGATTG